ATTAATCCGTAAATCACATTTTTTTATACAATTTTTCTTTCAAAGGATATACTTCTTAGGTATGATTAATATTCTTCGGATCGACACACAAGTTTTTCTTGAATCAACAACAAAAAAAGTTCAAAAATACATTTACACTATTTATATTAAAGCAAATCCCGCAAGAATTGAGAAAAAAAAAAACACACAAATTCACTTTATAAAGTCACTTTCTAATATTAGTAATATTAAAAAATATTCAAAGAACTTACCTTCTTTGTCACAAGCATATGTATTTTACAAATTATCAAAAACCCACGTTATTAACTTAAGATCTGTTCTTCAATATCACGGAACACCCGTTTTAAAGAAAAACGAACTAACGGGATATTTTAGAACACAAGGAATATTTAGTTCCGAATTAAAAAATAAAAAACTTCGTAATTCTAGACTGAATCAATGGAAAAATTGGTTAAGGGTTCATTATCAATATAATTTATCTAAAATTCAATGGTCTAAATTAGTAGCCCAAAAATGGCAAAATAGAGTTAATAAAGCCCCCCAAAAAGATTTAAACAAATGGTATTCATATGAAAAAGAAACTTATTCTCTAGTACCAAATAAAAAAGAAAATTTTAAAAGACACTCTGAATATGACCTCTTCTCATCTAAATCTATTAATTATGAAGCTAAGAGGAACTCCTACAGTTATGTATCATCATTACACGTAAACAATACCGAAGAGATTTCTTATAATTACAACATAGATAAACAAAAATTATTTGATGGGTTGGCAATTATACTTATCAAGAATTATCTAGGAAAAGATGCTATTATGGCTAAAAATCCGGATCGAAAATATGCGGATTGGAAAATTATCCATTTTAGTGTTAGAAAGAAGCTCACTAGTGAGGCTTGGATCCATAGCACCAGTAATAAACAGACTAGTCACGATCAAAAAGTTGATAAAATGTATAAGAAATATCCTTTTTATCTCACAATTCATGAAGACATCAACCCCTTCAATAAAAAACAATTTGGTTGGATGGGAATGAATGAAGAAATACAAAGCAAGGCCATATCCGATTTTGAACTTTGGTTCTTCCCAGAAGTTATGTTACTTTATAATTCATATAAAATAAAACCCTGGGTCATACCCATAAAATTACTTTTTTTTTTTTTTCATGGAAATGCACCGATTAGTACAAATAAAAACATCAATGAAAAAAAATATATTGAAGAAGATTATGCGGGATCAGTCATAAAAAACCATACAAATAAAAAGCAAAACACAAGCGCTACAGAAACAGAATTAGATTTTTTCCTACAAAATAATTTGCTTATTCAATTTAGAAATGATTCTTTTTTTAATCAACAACTAATCAATAATATCAAGGTATATTGTCTCCTGCTTAGACTGAGAAGTCCGCGAAAAGTTTTTATATCCTCTCTGCAACGAGGCGAAATGCTTTTCAATATAATGCTGAGTCACAAGGATGTCCATATTCCCGAATTGGTGAAAGGAGGGGGGGTTAGCATCGAACCGGTTCGTCTGTCTGTCAAAACGAATGGACAATTTATTAGATATCAAAGCATAAGTATTTCATTGGTTCATAAGAATAAAGATCGCATTAATCAAAGATATGGTGATAAAAATAATTTTTTTAAATCCCTTACAAGACATCAAAAAATAACTGGAAATAGAGATAAAAACGATTATGCTTTGCTCGTTCCCGAAAATATTTTATCACCGAGACGTCGGAGAGAATTGAGAATTGTAATTTCATTCAATTCAAGAAAAGGGAAGGGTGCGGGTCTAAATCCCATACTTTGGGATGGAACGAACGTAAAAAACTGTGTTAAATTTTTGGATACAAACCCAAGTCTTGATATAGATAAAAATAAATTAAAAAAATTAAAGTTCTTTCTGTGGCCCACTTATCGATTAGAAGATTTAGCTTGTATGAATCGCTATTGGTTTGATACCACTAATAGCAGTAGTTTCAGTGTGTTAAGGCTACATATGTATCCACAATTTTAAAATAGACGACGATAAATTTTTGCTAGATATCAGATATCAGGTAACATATCTAATATTTCAAAGCAAACTAATACATACATGTAGTATCTTACATTCCATGATAATTCGATCTATAAATAAAAAAATCAACGGAATTTTTTTTTGAACTGTAACTTTTCTATTCCAATTTCAAATTGGATTAATCAGTGACTCATTTTTTTTGAGAAAATTAAGAGTAGATAACTTAATTTAGTATACCCGATTCAAATGGTTAGCATTATTCTTTTTTATTATTTCTGATCAGTAAAATTAACAATAAAAAAATATCTTTAAACAATAAAAGGGGGAGCAATTTACGTTTTATGGTAAAAAATTCATTCATTTCAGTTTTTTTCCAAGAAAAAAAAGAAGAAAACCCGGGGTCTGTTGAATTTCAAGTATTAAGTTTCACTAATAAGATACGACGACTTACTTCACATTTGGAATTGCACAGAAAAGACTATTTATCTCAGAGAGGTTTACGTAAAATTCTGGGAAAACGTCAACGATTACTAGCTTATTTGTCAAAGAAAAATCGAGTACGTTATAAAGAATTAATTGGTCGGTTGGAAATTCGTGAGCCAAAAACTCACTAATTTAAATTTTAAAGAACTTTAATTATTTGATGTTCGATCTTGAATTTTTATTATTTTCGGCAATTCGTGGAAGAATCAATCGGGGAAAAACCTATGAATGTACCAGCTACAAAAAAAGACCTCATGATAGTAAATATGGGTCCTCAGCACCCATCAATGCATGGTGTTCTTCGACTCATCATTACTCTAGATGGTGAAGATGTTATTGACTGTGAACCAATATTGGGTTATTTACACAGAGGAATGGAAAAAATAGCAGAAAACCGAACAATTATACAATATTTGCCTTATGTAACAAGGTGGGATTATTTAGCTACTATGTTCACAGAAGCGATAACCGTAAATGCACCAGAGCAGTTAGGAAATATTCAAGTACCGAAAAGAGCCAGCTATATCAGAGTAATTATGTTGGAGTTGAGTCGTATAGCTTCTCATTTGTTATGGCTCGGACCTTTTATGGCCGATATTGGGGCACAAACCCCTTTCTTCTATATTTTCAAAGAAAGAGAATTAGTATATGATCTATTCGAAGCTGCCACTGGTATGAGAATGATGCATAATTATTTTCGTATCGGAGGAGTCGCTGTTGATCTACCCCATGGCTGGATAGATAAATGTTTAGATTTCTGTGATTATTTTTTAACAGGGGTTGCTGAATATCAAAACCTTATTACACGAAATCCTATTTTTTTAGACCGAGTTGAGGGAGTAGGGATTATTAGCGGAGAGGAAGCAATTAATTGGGGTTTATCAGGACCAATGCTACGAGCTTCCGGAATAAAGTGGGATCTTCGTAAAGTTGATCATTATGAGTGTTATGACGAATTTAATTGGGAAATCAAATGGCAAAAAGAAGGGGATTCGTTAGCTCGTTATTTAGTACGAATCGGCGAAATGACGGAATCTATAAAAATTATTCAACAGGCTCTGGAAGGAATTCCAGGAGGGCCCTATGAGAATTTAGAAAACCGATGCTTTGATATAGTAAGGGATCCAAAATGGAATGATTTTGAATATCGATTCATTAGTAAAAAGCCTTCGCCCACTTTTGAATTGTCGAAACAAGAACTTTATGCGAGAATCGAAGCACCAAAGGGAGAGTTGGGCATTTTTTTGATAGGAGATCAAAGTGTTTTTCCTTGGCGATGGAAAATACGACCGCCAGGTTTTATCAATTTGCAAATTCTTCCTCAGTTAGTTAAAAGAATGAAATTGGCTGATATTATGACGATACTAGGTAGTATAGATATCATTATGGGAGAAGTTGACCGTTGAAATGATAATTGATAGAACAGAAATACAAGATATCAATTCTTTTTACAGATTGGAGTCTTTAAAGGAGATCTATGGGATCATATGGATGTTTATACCTATTTTGACTCTTGTATTGGGAATAACAATAGGTGTACTAGTAATTGTGTGGTTAGAAAGAGAACTATCCGCAGGGATACAACAACGTATTGGACCTGAATATGCCGGCCCTTTAGGAATTCTCCAAGCTATAGCAGATGGGACAAAACTACTTGTTAAAGAAAATATTATTCCATCTAGAGGAGATAGTGGTTTATTCAGTATCGGACCATCGGTAGCGGTCATATCAATTTTACTAAGTTATTCAGTAATTCCTTTTGGTTATCATCTTATCCTAGCTGATATAAATATCGGGGTTTTTTTATGGATCGCTATTTCAAGTATTGCTCCTATTGGACTTCTTATATCAGGATATGGATCAAATAATAAATATTCCTTTTTAGGTGGTTTACGAGCAGCTGCTCAATCCATTAGTTATGAAATACCATTAACTCTATGCGTGTTATCAATATCTCTACGTGTGATTCGTTGAGACATAAACTTTTGACTATTTCCGTTCTTTCGCGGAAAGCGTTGAATAGATAGTCTCCGTTTTTTGTTCATCGTTAGTGTTGATGAACTAAATCAGATAGTTCTATGAGTGAAAAAAAACAGCTTATAAGTTTGCAGTAAGAAGTCGAGTCTCATTTCCTATGTACCAGGATTAAGCAAAAGTAAATATAAGCAGTAGAGACTGTTTACCCCAAGATTGGTTGGTTGGGCATCATGGCTTGAAGCGGGTTCACAAGATCAACTGTATGGGGTTTTCATTAGCGTTTGGCTATATTACCCGACTACCATAACAGGCGATTGGGCAAAAATGAGTGGATGGTTAGAAACACCAAATTACACAAGGGATTAGTAATAGAGATTATGTAAATTATACAAAGGGCCGTTTCCGCATAAAAGGAAGACCAATTGGGGCTTTACGTTAGTAGAAATGATCAGGTAGTACTCCCCATGATTCCGATCCAGAGTATGCTCCTATCCACCGATTAAAGAAATTACTATCAAGAACGAAATAATCCTTTACTTTACTTTTTTTGAATCCACTTTTTAGAAACAAGAATAGGAACGAAAAAGTAGAAAGACTGCAATTACAATAAAAAATGAATAAAAAAAGAGAGAGAAAGATCTTTATTCTTTAATTTATATAGAAAGCAAATTCTTGGCATTATTTATGAACTAATGTAATATCTAATTCTTTTTCGTAATTGAAAAAGCTGGGTTCAAATATCTATGAATATTTATAGAAGGAGTATTTTATTGAAGGTTTAAGTTATTACTCAAAAAACATTCTAAATTATTAAAGGATGAGATCAATTCAGAAGTACTTTTTTTGTTTTATTATAGCAGACAGAATTACATTGGTCTAATTCGGGACCTCTCAATAGATTTTTACTCGATCTAGAACATATCGCCATAAAGAATGCCGATCCGGTCCTTAGATTTCTTTGTGGTCCTGGAGGAGCCGTATGAGGTGAAAATCTCATGTACGGTTCTGTAATAGCGATGGGAACAGTGATGTTATCACCGACTATAATTATCTAACAGTTCAAGTACAGTTGATATAGTTGAGGCACAGGCAAAATATGGGTTTTGGGGATGGAATTTGTGGCGTCAACCTATCGGGTTTATCGTTTTTATAATTTCCTCCCTAGCAGAATGTGAGAGATTACCCTTTGACTTACCAGAAGCAGAGGAAGAATTAGTAGCGGGTTATCAAACTGAATATTCTGGTATCAAATTTGGTTTATTTTATGTTGCTTCTTATCTAAATCTACTAGTTTCTTCATTGTTTGTAACAGTTCTTTACTTGGGTGGGTGGAATCTCTCTATTCCGTACATGTTTATTCCTGAACTATTTGAAATAAATAAAGTAGGTGGCGTCTTTGGAACCACAATTTTTCTCTTTATTACATTAGCTAAAACATATTTGTTCTTGTTTATTCCTATCACAACAAGATGGACTTTACCTAGGTTAAGAATGGACCAATTATTAAACCTTGGATGGAAATTTCTTTTACCTATTTCTCTAGGTAATCTATTATTAACAACTTCTTCCCAACTCCTTGCACTGTAAATACACTATCACGACCTGTCCCAAACAAGAGAAAAATAAATTCGATATATTCACGATATGTTCCCCATGGTAACCGGGTTCATGAATTATGGTCAACAAACAGTCCGAGCTGCAAGGTACATTGGTCAAAGTTTTATGATTACCTTATCGCACGCAAATCGTTTACCTGTAACTATTCAATATCCTTATGAAAAATTAATCACATCGGAACGTTTCCGCGGTCGAATCCACTTTGAATTTGATAAATGCATTGCTTGTGAAGTATGTGTTCGTGTATGTCCTATAGATTTACCTGTTGTGGATTGGAAATTGGAAACGAATATTAGAAAGAAACGATTGCTTAATTACAGTATTGATTTCGGAATCTGTATTTTTTGTGGTAATTGCGTTGAGTATTGTCCAACAAATTGTTTATCAATGACTGAAGAATATGAACTTTCTACTTATGATCGTCACGAATTGAATTATAATCAAATAGCTTTGGGTCGTTTACCAATGCCAGTAATTGACGATTACACAATTAGAACAATTTTGAATTCGCCTCAAAGAAAAAATACGTCAACCCCATGATTAAAAAATTTGAGTTTTATTTTTCCTTGGTCAATAACTACAATAGAAATCCCAATAATTAGTTGATGAGAATCGAGGCGTCATTTGGAGTTAAAATCGAGTGATATATCATCTATCAGTAATTTTTTTAACATATATAGCTCCCATTTTTAATTTATTATTCTGATAAAAAACGAGATTGATTCAATTATTGGATACACATCAATCCACACTCATTAGAATTTCTTAGCATTTAGAATTAAATTCATAAAAACATATCATAAAAAAATAGGGTCCATTTCCTGGTCAGGTCAATAAGATCATGAAAGATTTTTTATTTATTTCTTATTTTACATAAAATGGATTTACCCGGATCAATACATGATTTTCTTTTAGTCTTTCTAGGATTGGTTATTATATTAGGAGGTTTAGGGGTGGTATTACTTACTAATACAATTTATTCTGCCTTTTCATTGGGATTGGTTCTTGTTTGTATATCTTTATTATATATTTCATCAAACTCCCATTTTATAGCGGCCGCACAGCTCCTTATTTACGTGGGAGCTATAAATGTTTTAATCATATTTGCTGTGATGTTTATGAATGGTTCAGCATCTTACAACGATTTGACTCTTTGGACCGTTGGGGATGGGGTGACTGCGATGGTTTGTGCAAGTATTTTTGCTTCACTAATTACTATTATTACAGATACGTCATGGTACGGTATTATTTGGACTACAAGATCAAACCAGATTATAGAACAAGATTTTTTAAGTAATAGTCAACAAATTGGGATTCATTTATCAACAGATTTTTTCCTTCCATTTGAACTCATTTCCATAATTCTTTTAGTTGCTTTGATAGGTGCAATTGCTATGGCTCGTCAGTAATAAATCGTTCGAACTAGCATCGTTCGAACTAGCATAGTAATAAAAATAAAACGTTGTTGCGTGTTTCAATTCTATCAAAATCGAAAATTTTTTGTCAATATATTCTAACAATAAACTCTATTTATTTGATTTCTTTGTTCCACACTTGTTAGTTGCGTACTGTTTATATTCTAGTTAATAGAACCGGTTGAATTCTTGTTCATCTTGAAATGCATCGATATTGATAAGGGGTTGATCAATGATGATCGAACATGTACTTATTTTGAGTGCCTATTTATTTTCTATAGGTATATATGGATTGATCACGAGTCGAAATATGGTTAGAGCCCTTATGTGTCTTGAACTTATACTGAATGCAGTGAATATAAATTTCGTAACATTTTGCGATTTTTTTGATAGTCGTCAATTAAGAGGAGACATTTTCTCAATTTTTGTTATAGCTATTGCAGCGGCTGAAGCGGCGATTGGACCAGCAATTGTTTCATCAATTTATCGTAACAGAAATTCTACTCGTATCAACCAATCGAATTTGTTGAATAAATAAGATTAATCATAGAAAGATAAATATCCCTCAAATGAAGGTTTTTACTATTTTTCTATATAAATTAAAAATTCTAATATTAAAAAATTCCAATTAGTAGGTATGAGGCGTAATCTATGATTATGGGCATGCTTGCGAAAACGTAACGTAATAAATCAAAGTATCTTGGCCCCTCTATCCTCTCTCATGAGCCGATCCAGAAGTAGATTAATTATAAAAATTCTGGTAAATCATTGATTCATCTGGTGTCTAAATATATGATTCATTTTACAAGTTTACTAGATTGAAAATTTATGGCGTTTAAAAATTAATAGATCCAATGTCACACTCAGTAAAGATTTATGATACATGTATAGGGTGTACTCAATGTGTCCGAGCCTGCCCCACAGATGTATTAGAAATGATACCTTGGGAGGGATGTAAAGCGAAACAAATCGCTTCTGCTCCCAGAACAGAAGACTGTGTAGGTTGTAAGAGATGCGAATCTGCCTGTCCAACCGATTTCTTGAGTGTTCGAGTTTATTTATGGCATGAAACAACTCGCAGCATGGGTCTAGCTTATTGATATGTTCCATAAAACTCCACGGGAATCCAGTTGATTTTTTTTTACCGACAAAAACCCGTACTCAATAAATTTTAATAGATTTTTTTTTTATTTTAGTACGGGTTTTTGTGTCTTTTTTGTCCAAGTGTATCTTGTCTTTACCACGAATGATTTTCCTTGGTTAACAATAATTGTTGTTTTTCCAATATTGGCGGGTTCCTTAATTTTCGTTCTTCCCCATAGAGGAAATAAGATTTTTAGGTGGTATACTTTATGTATATGTATTTTAGAACTACTTCTAACCACCTATGCATTTTGTTATCGTTTTCAACTGGACGATCCATTAATCCAATTTGCGGAGGATTATAAATGGATCGATTTGTTTTATTGTTATTGGAGATTCGGAATAGATGGACTTTCTATCGGACCCATTTTACTGACAGGATTTATCACCACTTTAGCCACTTTAGCGGGTTGGCCAGTTACTCGGGATTCCCGATTATTCTATTTTTTAATGTTAGCAATGTACAGTGGTCAAATAGGATCATTTTCTGCTCGAGACCTCTTACTTTTTTTCATCATGTGGGAGTTCGAATTAATTCCTGTTTATTTACTCCTAGCTATGTGGGGAGGAAAGAAACGTCTGTACTCAGCTACAAAGTTTATTTTGTACACTGCAGGAGGTTCCATTTTTCTCTTAATGGGCGTTCTGGGTATCGGTTTATATGGTTCCAATGAACCGACATTAAATTTTGAAACATTAGCTAATCAACCATATCCAATAGCATTGGAAATAGTATTTTATCTTGTATTTCTAATTGCTTTTGCTGTCAAATCACCGATTATACCTCTACATACATGGCTACCAGACACCCATGGAGAAGCACATTACAGTACTTGTATGCTTCTAGCTGGAATCTTATTAAAAATGGGAGCATATGGGTTGATTCGGATCAATATGGAATTATTACCCCATGCTCATTCTATATTTTCTCCTTGGTTGTTGATAGTAGGCACAATACAAATAATCTATGCAGCTTCAACATCTCTTGGGCAACGTAATTTAAAAAAAAGAATAGCCTATTCCTCTGTATCTCATATGGGTTTCATAATTATTGGAATTTCCTCTATCACAGATACAGGAGTCAACGGAGCCATTTTCCAAATAATCTCTCATGGATTTATTGGCGCTGCACTTTTTTTCTTGGCAGGAACGAGTTATGATAGAATCCGTCTTGTTTATGTCGACGAAATGGGTGGAATAGCTATTCCAATGCCAAAAATATTCACAATGTTCAGTATCTTATCGATGGCTTCCCTTGCATTACCAGGCATGAGTGGTTTTGTTGCAGAATTAATAGTATTTTTTGGAATAATTACCAGCCAAAAATACCTTTTAATGCCAAAAATAATAATTATTTGTGTAATGGCAATTGGAATGATATTAACTCCTATTTATTCATTATCTATGTTACGCCAGATGTTCTATGGATATAAGCTATTTAATGCCCCAAATTCTTATTTTTTTGATTCGGGGCCGCGCGAATTATTTGTTTCTCTTTCTATCTTTTTACCAGTAATAGGGATTGGTATTTACCCGGATTTCGTTCTTTCATTATCAGTTGACAAGGTCGAAACTATTCTATCTAATTTTTTTTATAAATAGTTTACTTAAGATAATAAAAAATGAATTGTAAACCGAATTATTCCGAACCCTTTGAATCACTACAATCTGGATTCAAAGGGTTCTCGTCAGCTTACACGAGGTTTTCTTATATATAGTCCTACACCTAACTGTATTAGTCACGCCCTTTCTGCAATTCAATTAGAGGTTAAATGAACCATAACTATGTAACCCTATTCCTAATAGATTAACCCCAAAATAGCATATCCAAATTATTAGAAACCCCATAGAAGCCACAATTGCCGAATTTTCACCTTGTAAATTTTCCTTTGTTCGCGTATGTAAATAAATCGCAAATATGGTCCAAGTAATAAATGCCCAAGTTTCTTTTGGGTCCCAATTCCAATATGATCCCCATGCCTCATTAGCCCATACTGCTCCCGAAAGAATACCTATGGTTAAAAAGATAAAACCTAGACTAATAACACGATAACCCCAATCATCCAATTGTTGAATCAATTGATACTTGTAATAATTCCTATGAGAAAGAAATGCAGTATTTTTTACAATATTGTTTTTTTTATTTGTGTATTTGGTCTCATTAAAGTAAACTAACTCATTTAATTTTAATAAATGGTTGCTTTTATGAAGAATACTTATGTCTTTTCGAAATGTAATGACTAAAAGAGCTATTGATAATAATGATCCACATAAAAGAGCTGCATAGCCCAATACCATCATGCTTACATGCATCATCAACCATTGGGATTGTAAAGCAGGTACTAATATTGCGGATTGATGCATTTCAGTTAAAATACCCGAAGTAGCAAAGCCTTGGGTAAAAATAGCACTTGGCGCGGTTATTGCGCTTAAATTATTTTTATGTTTTTGAAAATACGGAAGCATATTAATACTGGATAAACTCCACGAAAGAAAAATTAATGATTCATATAAATCACTTAATGGAAAATGTCGCGAATAAATCCACCGCGTGATTAATAATCCGGTTATACAGAAAAAGCTCGCTATCATGCCCTTTTCGGATGAATCATCTAGTCCTCCGATTTCATCCACTAATAAGGTTATAAAATATAGTGTAATTAAAATTGAAATAATAGAAAAGGATATATGAGTTAATATATGTTCGAAAGTCGAAAAAATCATATTATATATATTTTTTAAGGAGGGAGTACCTTAATTATAATTACGGAATGCAGGGAGTTTAATTTCTGGAATTACTTAATAGGACTTAGTCTATCTCTTTTATTTTAGAAGTTTTAGAAGATAGATCCCATGCCGCCACTCGGACTCGAACCGAGATGCTCTAGCACTGCTTCCTAAGAGCAGCGTGTCTACCGATTTCACCATAGCGGCTTGCTCAAAATTATAATAACCTATTCATACTCAATCGTCGAGATTGAAGTAGTCAATTCATATTTAGGAACGATTAAAATTTAAAATTTAGGAATACAACGTCATTTAAATATGTGTTCACTAATAGAGTATATTTATCTGATTTTAGAATGTCAGTTATATTTAACTTAATAAAATAATAAGCTTACGCATAGTTTATCCTCTGTGGGAATAAGACTTTTTTGTTCTATCCCTAGAACTATCTAGGATCTAGGGATAGAACAAAAAAGTCATTCAGTTCTTATTCCGATTATTCCAATGTTTGATTATTTATTTGTCGGCACAAAAAAACTTTTTGAATTCCCGGTCGAAAGAGATTTCGATAATGAAAAAGCTTTTAACGCTGCCCAATATCCCTTCTTTTTCCAAGAATTTTTACGAATCCGCTTTTTTGACATAGAAGTACGTTTTTTTGGAACTGCCATTCAAAAATCAAGAGATTACTCATTGTTATAGTTGGATGTGAAAGACATCTATCTAGTATTAATATAATATTAAATATTCAATAAAAACTAATCTTTATTTACTATTGATTATCCATCTAGTTCTTTATTTAGATAATACTACTTTGCTATAAAAAAGGCGAAAAAATATTATATGTCATTAATTTTTTTTTACATTTATATTACATATAATTAATAAATTATAACTTTCCGGACAAAAAAAAGAATTCATACTATACTAATGGATTTCTTTATATCCTCATAGTAAAAGCTCTATAGCTATAGTATCCAACGTACTATAGCTATAGAAATAAAATTGGTTAAAGTTAAAAAAGCTTTTTTTTTATGGATCGCCCGAAATAGCTTTAAATATAGAACCATATTACTTAATAAATAATAAATAACTATTAACTTTGCACTAGTAAGGGTGATATCATTTAATCGATTGTAACTTCTTGATTTGAACGATTTGGTAAAGAATAAGACTACTTAAGAAGATTAAATTTTGGTCTTGCATCTCTAATCTATATATATATATTTTTCCTTTTTTTTTTGCGAAAGAGAGAAGATCCGGTGAATCGGAAAGAATTAATTTAAAATTAAAAAGGTTTTTCTTATGGAACATACATATCCATATGCATGGATCATACCTTTCGTTCCACTTACAGTTCCTGTCTTAATCGGAGTCGGGCTTCTCTTTTTTCCGACGGCAACAAAAAATCTTCGTCGCATGTGGGCTTTTCCTAGTGTTTTATTATTAAGTATAGTTATGATTTGTTCTGCAGATCTGGCTATTCAGCAAATAAATAGCTATTTCATATATCAATATGTATGGTCTTGGACTATTAATAATGATTTTTCTTTAGAGTTCGGCCACTTGATCGACCCACTTACTTCTATTATGTTAATATTAATTACTACTGTTGGAATTCTGGTTTTGATTTATAGTGATAATTATATGTCTCATGATCAAGGATATTTAAGATTTTTTGCTTATATGAGTTTTTTCAATACTTCCATGCTGGGATTAGTTACGAGTTCAAATTTGATACAAATTTATATTTTTTGGGAATTAGTTGGAATGTGCTCATATCTATTAATAGGTTTTTGGTTCACACGACCTATTGCTGCAAATGCTTGTCAAAAAGCTTTTGTAACTAATCGTATAGGAGATTTTGGTTTATTTTTAGGAATCTTAGGTCTTTATTGGATAACAGGTAGTTTTGAATTTCAGGATTTGTTCGAAATATTCAATAACTTAAGTTATAATAATGATAATGCGTTTACTTTTTTAGTTTATAATTTATGCGTTTTTCTAGTATTTTCCGGTGCAATTGCTAAATCGGCACAATTCCCCCTTCATGTATGGTTACCTGATGCCATGGAAGGGCCTACCCCTATTTCGGCTCTGATTCATGCTGCTACGATGGTAGCAGCGGGCATTTTTCTTGTCGCTCGTCTTCTTCCTCTTTTCATAGGAATACCCTACATAATGAATTTTATATCTTTAATAAGTATAATAACAGTACTGTTAGGAGCTACTTTGGCTCTTGCTCAAAAAGATATTAAGAGAAGTTTAGCCTATTCTACAATGTCTCAATTGGGTTATATGATGTTAGCTTTAGGTATGGGGTCATATCGAGCTGCTTTATTTCATTTGATTACTCATGCTTACTCTAAAGCATTATTGTTTTTAGGATCTGGATCAATTATTCATTCAATGGAAGCTATTGTTGGATATTCTCCAGATAAAAGTCAGAATATGGTTCTTATGGGCGGTTTAACAAAACATGTCCCAATTACAAAAACAGCTTTTTTATTAGGTACACTTTCTCTTTGTGGTATTCCCCCACTTGCTTGTTTTTGGTCCAAAGATGAAATTCTTAATGATACTTGGTTGTATTCACCACTTTTCGGAATAATAGCTTGTTCCACAGCCGGGTTAACTGCATTTTATATGTTTCGAATTTATTTACTTACTTTTGAAGGGCATTTAAATACTAATTTTCAAAATTACAGTGGAAAACAAATGGGAATGAGTCCGTTTTATTCAGTATCTCTATGGGGAAAAGAAGGCTTAAAAAAAAAATATATATATATAAGTTTATTAACTTTATTAATAATGAATAATAATGAGAAGGCTTCTTTTTTTTCTAAGACGGCATACCAAAACCAAATTTATAATATGGTAAAAACCATAAACCAACCCTTTATTATTCATTTAAAAACTTGTAAAAAAAAAAGTTTTTTATATCCCCATGAATCAGATAATACTATGTTATTCTCTTTGCTTGTATTGGTTCTATTTACCTTGTTCGTGGGATCCCTGGCACTTCCTTTGAATCAAGAAGGAATGGGTTTGGATATATTATCAAAATGGTTAACTCCGTCTATAAATCTTTTACATAAAAATTTGACTGATTCGGTGGATTGGTATGAATTTTTTTCAAATGCTATTTTTTCAGTCAGTCTAGCATGTTTTGGAATACTTATAGCATCCCTTTTATATAAGCCCCTTTATTCATCTTTACAAAATTTTAATTTTAAAAATGCATTTTTAAAAAAGGGTCAGACGCGCTTTTGGGGAGACAAACTAATAAATATAATATATAGTTGGTCATATAATCGTGGTTACATAGATGCTTTTTATGCAACATCTTTTACTAAGGGTCTAAGAGGATTAGCTGAATTAACTCATTTTTTTGATAGACGAGTAATTGATGGAATTACGAATGGCGTTGGTATTACGAGTTTCTTTGTAGGAGAGGGCATAAAATATGTAGGAGGAGGGCGTATCTCTTATTATCTTTTCTTCTATTTATCTTTTGTCTCAATATTTCTTTATCTTATTTATCTTTTGTATTTGTATCAATAGTGATTTTCCATTGTATTTGTGTACAAAGTCATTTTTCTTTGTATCATTTCCAAA